GGTTTATTCTTCATCCTTTTGGAAGAGAAGGATTCCTCTACCAACGGATCATAATCAACTCCATTTGTTAGAACAGCTTCCATCGAGTCTCTGCACCTATCCTTTTTTATTTTCGCTTTCTGAACCTTTGTTTGTTTTCGGAAAACGGGATTTGGCTCAGGATTGCCCATTTTTTTAATTCCGGGGTTTCTCTGAATTTGAAAGTTCTCACTTAGTAAGTTTCCGTACCAAGGCCCAATACAATTAAGTCCGTAGCGTCTACCAATTTCGCCATATCCCCCCTTTTTGAGATTAGGATCTCATTGTTATGTCGTTCATTTTTTCTTTCATTTATACTGCAACCGTTAGATAGATACCGATTCCTATCGCAAAAAAGTGTTTTCTCTATTGTCTATCTTATTACGTCTTCTATATCTATAGGAGCTCCTATTTGGTCCAATCAAAAACGATTTTATCATTTCTGTATCCGCAATTCAATATAGGTGGATACATACTCTATATATCTGTCTCTCTTACGCCCATTTTACCATAGAATTTCGAATACTTAAAGGGTCGATTCTTTTTTTTCGTCTGCACTTTCACCTTTACGAAAAGGGGCGTGTGAATGTGTCATTAGTTAGAACTAATCATTCCATTCAATGAATTAAAAATATAGAGGATACGGAATAAAATAGTGAAGTGTAATAAAAAAATTAAAATTCAATTTGAAACTTATAGATTTTATTCTTTGCTATATTCATATTAATTAATTTTAATTAAGGGAATATGAGAATTAAAATAGTATAATGAGAATTAAAATAGTATAATAGTTAATTCTAATAGTTTATTGAATTCCTATGTATGTTGAATTGCTGTTATGTGAGCCTGCTTAGCTCAGAGGTTAGAGCATCGCATTTGTAATGCGATGGTCATCGGTTCGATTCCGATAGTCGGCTTTTCTCTATTTATTTTATTCGTATTCTATTTTTTACATGATTGATAATGTCCTTTTGAAATCAAAGCAAAGAATATTGAAAAAAAGTTTCTTCTTCCTTTGTCAAAAGTCATTGATTTGTTATGTTATAGGAGCGCCCAACTGTGTCACGAAAAGGGGCCTTTTTTCCATATATTATAGAATATAAAGATCTGAATATTTATCCAATTCATCTCATTATTCTTTAATAGTACAATACTTCATTAAATTTCGCTTAATTTATCATTTAGTTCATTTTTAGTTTAGATTTATTCTGTAGAATGAAATTTCATCAATAGGAATTAATAATTAAAATAAAAAAAAAATTAAGAATAAATAAAATAATAAGAAGGAGTCTTTATGTCACGTTACCGAGGTCCTCGTTTTAAAAAAATACGCCGCCTGGGGGCTTTACCGGGACTAACTAATAAAAGGCCCAGAGCCGGAAGTGATCTTAGAAACCAATCGCGTTCCGGGAAAAAATCCCAATATCGTATTCGCCTAGAAGAAAAACAAAAATTGCGTTTTCATTATGGTCTTACAGAACGCCAATTACTTAAATACGTTCGTATCGCCGGAAAAGCCAAAGGGTCAACAGGTCAGGTTTTACTACAATTACTGGAAATGCGCTTGGATAACATACTTTTTCGGTTGGGTATGGCTCCAACTATTCCGGGAGCCCGCCAATTAGTTAACCATCGACATATCTTAGTTAATGGTCGTATAGTAGATATACCAAGTTATCGCTGCAAACCCCGCGATACTATTACGGCGAGGGATGAACAAAAATCTAGATCTCTGATTCAAAATTCTATTGATTCATCCCCTCATGACGAATTGCCAAACCATTTGACTCTTCACCCATTCCAATATAAAGGATTAGTAAATCAAATAATAGATAGTAAATGGGTGGGTTTGAAAATAAACGAATTGCTAGTCGTAGAATATTATTCTCGTCAGACTTAACCTAAACAAAAAGAAAATCAAGACTCATTAAGGGTTCGAACAATTTTGCTCCCTTTCGGGAAGTAAATTAACCTAAGGTGAAGATAAATAAGGGTTTGAGCCGGATTTTTCTCCCGTTTAGTTATCCGAGAGGGGTATTCTCATTCTCTTTTCTTTACCAGTATTTTTTGTACCACAGCCTTAGGACTAGAGACTCTAGATGAAAGAAAGGTCTACCCAACGGTATCCATTACTAGTTGATCTATTGTGGTTAGTAAGATCAGTGAATTAGGTGAAGAGACGGAAAGAGAGGGATTCGAACCCTCGGTAAGCAAAAGCCTACATAGCAGTTCCAATGCTACGCCTTGAACCACTCGGCCATCTCTCCTACATAATGATTATGACCCAAAAACCGAGTGAATAGCGAATCATTCATATTATATTATTGGCATTCATATTAGATTATTGGGTAGGTACGACCAATCAATTTTAACTATAGAGAAAAATTTTTCTTATAAAAACGGTTTGTTAAACAATTCTATTAATGTTTGCAAAAATAATGTTCTCTTCTTTTTATGATTATATATTTATACCATATTAAAT